GATGGCCTTTAAAGTGAACGCGAGCAAGTCGCGACTCGCCTTAACCCGCCCAAAAATACTTGTTAAACAAATTCTGGTAAGCATAGTCCGTGAATACATCTGGTCTTCTTATGTTATTTACTTTGATATGAACAATGATATGAAACAATGATATGAAACAATATAGATGAAAAGATATGAAAGATATGAAAACGCAGGGTCTTTCTTGTTTGTAATTTTCTCAAAAATTCCTAAAGTCAAGAAAGAAAAAATGAATATGATAAAATTCTTAGCAACTGATTAGCTTCCTTGTTTTTAGTTCATTATATTACCACGTTTCTTCGTTTTTGTCAACACAATCGTTGACGACAGCAATATTCATTCTAGCCGAATCGAATGAATATGCTCTGGGACGAAAGGGATCGAACCTTCGACTTGCGGGACCAAAACCCGATGCCTTACCACTCGGCTACGCCCCAAGTGGACTTTTTTCTTTAGTTATTATTATACCTAATGCAACAGTTCAGCGCAAGTCCATTGCAACGAGCAAAAGAAATTTTTAGGCTAAGATAGAATCTAATAATCTAGATTCTAGGTTCGTGCTCGGAATTTGACACGTGGCGATCTAGAATTCGACTAAATTTATTGATCATTACATAGAATTCAATTAAAATATTAGATGAAAATATGATTTCTTCTACTCTCCTGTGAGACTGGGAGGATTTTTGATTGGGCAGGTTCAAAGAAAAACAAGGAGTTTTTTGTCTAACTTACTTTCTCCATTTTTCCTTATATCACGAACTCAATCAAATTGCAATTATCGCCAAGAACAAAAAGTCTGCTATGCTTAATATCTTTAGTTTGATTTGTATCTGTCTTAATTCTGCCCTTTATACGAGTAGTCTTTTCTTTGCCAAATTACCCGAGGCCTATGCTTTTTTGAATCCAATCGTAGATATTATGCCAGTCATACCCCTCTTCTTTTTTCTTTTAGCCTTTGTTTGGCAAGCTGCTGTAAGTTTTCGATAAGAAACTTAAGACTATCCTAGAAAATTCATGATTTCTTCAAGAAAATTTTATAACAATTGATAAGATCAAAAAAGTCTTTACAGCATCAACCTTTGATTCACAATTGAAATTCTTGGATAGCCGCGAAAAATCAGCCACATTTCCTTCTGACCCCTTTCTTTTCCAGTGAAAGGCCTTCGTTAGATTTTCTTTTATACAGGGTTAGAGTCCCCCGCCACTTTATCTCATTATGGATATAAAGTCGGTTTGGGGAATCAAAGACCCTCTATTACAACTGAATTTTAAGTTATTAGATTTATTTTCTAGTTATAGAAAGCACTTAATTTCTTGGTGTCAAAATAGACTATGTGATATAAAAATGGACGATCTATTCTCTTTTCTCGTTTTTTCCAAAAATGTTCTTGGAGATTGTATAATGCTCACTCTCAAACTTTTTGTTTACACAGTAGTAATATTCTTTGTTTCTCTCTTCATCTTTGGATTCCTATCTAATGACCCAGTACGGAATCCTGGACGTGAAGAATAGAAGAATAATGGTTTTTCGTTTTTCTAACTTGATTTTTTCATTTTCTTAGGATTTTTTTTATCTATTACGCACGTTTAGATAGGAAAAAAGGGGTTTTCGAAATGTTAAAGAAAAAGAAAATCTCAAGTCATCGACGAAAACGGAAAGAGAGGGATTCGAACCCTCGGTACGAATAACTCGTACAACGGATTAGCAATCCGCCGCTTTCGTCCACTCAGCCATCTCTCCCAATTGAAAAAGATAATTATAATTATTAAAAGGTTACCATGAAAGAGAAAGAAGGATTCAAAAAAGTCTTTCTTTCTCCTTCTTGATCTTTATTATAGCGATTTGGAAAACTTTTAGTACCAATTCCGTTTAGATAAAGTAAAAACCGAAAAGTAAAGGAAAAACGCAAAAGATCTAATACAAAGAAAAAGAAATAGAAAGATAAAGAAAGAGGGCCTCCTTACTTTGATGTTCTTGGCTCTTTTCTTTCGACGGACTGGCCTGGTCACTACCCATCCGGTTCTTTTTTTGTTCCAGCGAATTCTAGCTAAATTTCTCTTTTTTGAAAACAAAAAACGCTGACTATTTTTTTTTTCTTAAAGCAAAAGGAAAAAGAAGAAGGACTCTTTCTATAATTACTAAATCATTTTATAGAACTTATTCAATAAAAGTACCCTTTCGTAGTATTTTTCCTTCCTTTTTTAGTTATTTGATTCGACTAAATAAAATGAAAGCTTACACAATGCATTTTTCTCTTATGATTTGTGCAGTTTTGGTGAGCCCTATCTAGCAACACTTTTCCAGCAAAAGAGGATAGAACTTGGTATTTAGTTATTTAAAAAAGCCCTCTTCTCCGAATCTCATAAAATTACCCTGTGCAAAACGTTAGCACTCTAATTTGTATGATTTTTGATGATCTTAGCTTAATTTGATTACGCCTAAGTGACAAAAGGCCCCTTTGTATATAATAATGGGATT